TATTTCTTTTTATTTTTTCAAATTTCTAATTTTTTTCTTATTTTATTAGATTATTAGATTTTCTTTTTTATATTATTATTATTTTAGTTTCGAATAGGATTCATATTTCGAATAGAATTCATATTAGAAATTAATATATATATGGAGTAATTAAATAAAAAGAAATAATAGAATTCATAATTCTATTATAGAATTAAAAAATCTTTTAAGAATATTAAATAATATCAAATGGAATATATTTCTATAAAAGATTGCTCAAAAAAAAATATAATAATAATAATATCTCATTTTCGAATTTGAATTCGTTTGTTTTCTCGATTCTACTCTTTTTTTCAACACTAATATTGACAACAGTCTATCAAACAAATATAATCCGATCGATGAATAAATCGATCGATTTATTCACGTTACAGAGGTTTTTTTTTTACTTCAGCAAATGGTGAGTTCGTTAGATTTTCTGTGATACAAACATGAACTTTTTGATTCAAAGGTAAATATAAATAAAATAATAATAATAATAAATTAAAAAAATAATGTATACCACTCTAGACAAGGGGGTGGTCCATTTTTTTGATTGTATCTACACATCCTTTTTTTTTTTTTTTGGGGGGGGGGTTGCTAACTCAATGGTAGAGTACTCGGCTTTTAAGTGCGACTCCATTTTTTACACATTTTTATGAAGCAATTGTTTCGTCCATACCCTCGGTAGGGTTTGTAAGACCACGACTGATCCAGAGAGGAATGAATGGAAAAAGCAGCATGTCGTATCAATGGCGAATTCGAAAAATATTTCATTCTTATTGGATCCGACCATAATTTTTGTTTGAATTCTTGGCTCGGAACAAAAAAAGATTCAGTTGGGTTTAATTAATAAAGGGATAGAGCTTGGCAACTCCAATTATAGGGAAACAAAAAGCAACGAGCTTTCATTTTTTCATTCGAATGATTACCCCATCTAATTGTACGTTAAAAATGGATTAGTGCTTGATGCGGGAAAAGCTTTTCCCATGAATGGATTATTTATTTTTGTTATGAGTCCTAACTATTAGCTATTCTCCATTATGGGGTGGCGAGAAATGTGTAGAAGAAAGAGTATATTGATAAATATTTTTTTTTTCCAAAATCAAAAGAGCGATTGGGCTGATAAAATAAAGGATTTCTAACTAGCTTGTTATCCTAGAACAATTAGATGGAAAAAGCGAGTGGAGAGAGTCCGTTGATAGGTTTTCTTTTCTAGGTATCTATTCATATTCGTTCTAATTCGAATATATAATAGAATAAATACCCTGTTTTGACTGTATCGCACTATGTATCATTTGATAATCCAATCAATCTTTGATCCTTTGACAAAATCGAATTTAAAAAATGAAACAATATCAAATATATTTAGAACTAGATAGATCTCGCCAACGGAGCTTCCTATACCCACTTATTTTTCGGGAGTCTATTTATGGACTCGCCTATGGTCATGATTTAAATATAAATCGATCCATTTTTGTGGAAAATGTGGATTATGATAAGAAATCTAGTTTACTAATTGTAAAACGTTTAATTACTCGAATGTATCAACAGAATCATTTGATCCTTTTTGCTAATGATTCTCAAAAAAATCCATTTTGGGGGTATAACAAGAATTTGTATTCTCAAATAATATCGGAGGGTTTTGCCGTCGTCGTGGAAATTCCATTTTCCCGACAATTAAGTTCTTCTTTAGAGAAGGCGGAAATCGTCAAATCTTTTCAAAATTTGCGATCAATTCATTCCATTTTTTCCTTTTTCGAGGATAAATTTACATATTTAAATTTTGTTTCAGATGTACGAATACCCTATCCTATCCATCTGGAAATCTTAGTTCAAACCCTTCGATACTGGGTGAAAGATCCCCCCTTTTTTCATTTATTAAGATTGTTTCTTTATGAGTATTGTAATTGGAATAGTCTTATTACTCAAAAAAAAGGGATTTCCACTTTTTCAAAAAGTAATCCAAGATTTTTCTTGTTCCTATATAATTTTTATGTATGTGAACACGAATCCATCTTCCTTTTTCTACGTAATAAATCCTCTCATTTACGATTAAACTCTTATAGCGTTCTTTTTGAGCGAATCTATTTCTATGCAAAAATCGAACATCTTGTGGAAGTCTTTTCTAATAATTTTTCGTCTACCTTATCCTTCTTCAAGGATCCTTTGATTCATTATGTTAGATATCAAGGAAAATCCATTCTGGCTTCAAAGAATGCGCCTCTTTCGATGAATAAATGGAAATACTATCTCATCTATTTCTGGCAATGTCATTTTGATGTTTGGTCTCAACCAGGAACGATCCATATAAACCAATTATTATCCGAGCATTCATTTAACTTTTTTTGGGGGGGTTATCTTTCAAATGTGCGGCTAAATTTTTCAGTGGTACGGAGTCAAATGCTAGAAAATTCATTTCTAATCGAAATTGTTATGAAAAAACTTGATACAATAGTTCCAATTATTCCTTTAATTAGAT